ATACGAGAACGAATTCCTTATTTATAAACTATTTTCGATGAGAATTTTTATTTTAATTGAAAAAAAAAATCTTTCTATATAGATAGATATTGAAGTGCTATCTCGGATTCAAAAAAAAAAAAAGAGAATCATTTCTTTCAATACTCACTTATTATTAGTTAACAATCCTAATCCTCATATGCTTAATTCTGATAGGAAATAAAATAGTAAAATAATTATTCATCGAATGACTATTCATCTATTGTATTTTCATCAAATAGGGGGCAGGAAGATTCTATGGAAAAATGGTGGTTCAATTCGATGTTGTCTAACGAGAAGTTAAAGTTAGAACATAGGTATGGTTTAAGTAAATCAATGGGAAGTCTTGATGCTATTGGCCATACCAGTGGAAATGATGAACCCCTTCTAAATGATATGGAGAAAAATTGGAGTGATAGTGTTAGTTATAGTTTCAGTAATGTTGATTATTTATTTGGTATCAGGGATATTTGGAGTTTGATCTCTGATGACACTTTTTTAGTTAGGGATAGTAATGGTGACAGTTATTCCGTATATTTTGATATTGAAAATCATAGTTTTGAGATTGACAATGATAGTTCTTTTCTGAGTGAATTAGAAGGTTTTTTTTCTAGTTTTTTGAATAGGGGGTCTAAGAGAAACAATCACTACTATTATCATTACATGTATGATACTCAATCTAGTTGGACTAATCACATTAATAGTTGCATTAATAGTTATCTTCGTTTTGAAGTCAGTATTAATAGTTCCATTTCAGGTGGTACTGACAATTACAGTGACAGTTACATTTATAATTTCATTTGTACTGAAAATGTAAGTGGTAGTGAAAGTGGAAGTTTTAGTATAAGAACTCGTAATAATGGCAGTGATTTCAATATAAGAGGAAGATCTAATGATTTCGATATAAATAAAAAATACAGACATTTATGGGTTCAATGCGAAAATTGTTATGTATTAAATTATAAAAAACTTCTTAGGTCAAAAATGAATGTTTGTGAACAGTGTGGATATTATTTGAAAATGAGTAGTTCAGATAGAATCGAACTTTCGATTGATTCGGGCACTTGGGATCCTATGGATGAAGATATGGTTTCTATGGACCCCATTCAATTTCATTCAGAAGAGGAACCTTATAAAGATCGTATCAATTCTTATCAAAGAAAGACAGGTTTAACTGAAGCTGTTCAAACAGGCATAGGTCAACTAAACGGTATTCCCGCAGCAATTGGGGTTATGGATTTTAAGTTCATGGGAGGTAGTATGGGATCTGTAGTAGGTGAGAAAATCACTCGTTTGATTGAGTATGCTACTAATCGATCTCTACCTGTCATTATTGTGTGTGCTTCTGGAGGAGCACGCATGCAAGAAGGAAGTTTGAGCTTGATGCAAATGGCTAAAATATCTTCTGCTTCATATAATTACCAATCCACTAAAAAGTTATTCTATGTACCAGTCCTTACATCTCCTACAACCGGTGGAGTAACAGCCAGTTTTGGTATGTTGGGAGATATCATTATTGCTGAACCTAATGCGTACATTGCATTTGCGGGTAAAAGAGTAATTGAACAAACATTGAATAGGACAGTACCCGATGGTTCACAAGCGGCTGACTATTTATTCCATAAAGGCTTATTTGACCCAATCGTACCACGTAATCCTTTAAAAGGTGTTCTAAGTGAGTTATTTCAGCTCCATGGTTTCTTTCCCTTGAATCAAAATTCAAAAAATTAAAGTATAGCACTAGATTCAGTTATTTTGTTTGTAGCGAACAAGTATTTAGTTCATCATAATAAAAAAAAACTAAGAAAAATGTTCTTTGGTGATATAAGTTACACTTTCTAGTAAGAGTCAGAAGTTTCGGATAATTTTTTTTCTTTAAATTTAATATTTTAATATTATTTTTATATTTCAAATTTCTATTTTAATATAAATATATTATTTAGAAATTATATATTTATATATACTTAATTGTTTATATATACTTAGTAGTATAATATACTATAAAATACAATAGTCAATATTACCTAATATTACTTATAATAGATATACTTATCATATCATAAGATATCTTTCTAATAGATACAAATATATAGATACAAATATTAAATCGAGGCACCCATTCTATGACAGATCTCAACTTACCCTCTATTTTTGTGCCTTTAGTGGGCCTAGTATTTCCGGCAATTGCAATGGCTTCTTTATCTCTTCATGTCCAAAAAAATAAGATTGTCTAGATCCAATGGGACCAAATCCTATCAATTTATTTCAACACTGTATCATAATACAGATATTTTTTTAGTGCAATATGGTACGATATGTGGCTCTTTCCACACACAAATGAAAGAACTGTTATGTATGCGGATACATGCTATCTGCATAAATGCATGTATATATATATAGCTGGTTAAAAATGGATCAGTAAATATTTTTAATAGAAGGTCAATGTATCTAACCAATTACTCCACATCAGAATAGTGCTAGTTGATGAAAGTTACTTCGGGATCAAGAAAGGTAAAGTCAAATTTGGGTTATTCTCTCAATTCCAATCGAATGCAACTGGATCTAGTATAGTATGAATTGGCGATCAGAACATATATGGATAGAACTTATAAGGGGGTCTCGAAAAACAAGTAATTTTTGCTGGGCCTGTATCCTTTTTTTAGGTTCACTAGGATTCTTAGCGGTTGGAACTTCCAGTTATCTTGGTAGGAATCTGATATCCATATTTCCATCTCAGCAAATTCTTTTTTTTCCACAAGGAATCGTGATGTCTTTTTATGGGATCGCAGGTCTGTTCGTTAGCTCCTATTTGTGGTGCACAATTTTGTGGAATGTAGGTAGTGGTTATGACCAATTCGATAGAAAAGAAGGAATTGTGTGCATTTTTCGTTGGGGATTTCCTGGAATAAATCGTCGCATCTTCCTTCGCTTCCTTATGAGAGATATCCAATCAATCAGAATTGAGGTTAAAGAGGGTCTTTATCCTCGTCGTGTCCTTTATATGGAAATCAGAGGTCAAGGGGCCATTCCCTTGACTCGTACTGATGAGAATTTTACTCCACGAGAAATTGAACAAAAAGCTGCCGAATTGGCCTATTTCTTGGGCGTACCAATTGAAGTATTTTGAAATGAATTGAACACAATAAAGAATAAATGTTTTATCGGCATGGGGGAAGGAACTTGCTAATTCCTTTTTTAATACAATTGAAGTCTTTTTGGAATGTTCATTTGAACAAAACATGTTAGATTATTCTATTTCCTCCTTCCTTTGTCGTGGCGACTCCCATAGAATAAACCAAAAAAGCAGGAGGGCGTATATGGAATAACTATAATAAACTATACTATAATAAAGAAGAAAATTAAGAAAAGAAGAAATTTTTGTATACCATTTGTATACCAAAAGTATTTCGTATGCGTATGGATCCCAACTCAATTCTTTTCTACTAGAAAATTTCTACTAGAAAAAAGACTAATCTAAGGCTAATATAATAAGTAAGGATTCATCAAATATATCCAAGATTTATTTCGTAATACGGAATTCATCTCATCTTTTTAGGCCCAAAATTTTGATGATACCTTTTTTCCTTGGTTGTGGCTAGGCGGTGAAACATTTCGAAATAATTAACTGAGGGGGGTTTTCGTTTCTAAATCCGATTCGTTATTTTAAGTGGGTTTTCGAGTATTCATAGAAAGGAACAAATGAAGATGAAATTGCTTCGAATTTGCCCATTCGAATTTGCCCAATTGAGATATCTAGGAATAATATTGATTTTGCATTTTTATCCGAAAAGGGCGAACCCTTATCCCATTTCTATATTCCTTCTAGATCCAAGAACTAAATTCAATTTTGACACAAAAATTGGAATGAATAGACCCATAGGTTCAATACCTTGTTATAGAACTCGTGCTTCAGAGAAATATCATATAGAGTCAACGAATGAAGCAGGTTCATTAACGATTCAATTCACAGATAAAAAATGAAAAAAAAGAAAGCATTGCCTTCTTTCCCATATCTTGTATCTATAGTATTTTTGCCCTGGTGGGTCTCTCTCCCATTTAATAAATGTCTGGAACTTTGGGTTACAAATTGGTGGAATACCGGGCAATCCAAAACTCTCTTGAATATCATTCAAGAGAAAAACGTTCTAGAAAGATTCATAGAATTAGAAGAACTCTTTCTGTTGGACGAAATGATAAAGGAGTACCCGGAGACACATATACAAAAACTTCGTATAGGAATACACAAGGAAACGATACAATTGGTCAAAACACACAATGAATATCATCTCCATATCATTTTGCATTTCTCGACAAATATAATCTCTTTCGCTATTCTAAGTGGTTATTTTATTTTGGGTAATGAGGAACTTGTCATTCTTAATTCTTGGGTTCAGGAATTCCTCTATAACTTAAGTGACACAATAAAAGCTTTTTCGATTCTTTTAGTTACTGATTTATGGATTGGATTTCACTCGACTCATGGTTGGGAACTAATAATTGGTTCGTTCTACAACGATTTTGGATTGGCTCATAACGATCAAATTATATCTGGTCTTGTTTCCACCTTTCCAGTTATTCTAGATACAATTGTGAAATATTGGATTTTCCATTATTTAAATCGTGTATCTCCTTCGCTTGTAGTCATTTATCATTCAATGAATGAATGAAGAACTCATTTGATCTCCTGATATCAATCAAATAAATCAGAATCTTTCTTCCTTTATAAAGAAACCATTTTGAATCTTACTTAATTCTTTATATTTTATTTCTACCAGTTCAAGGTATTCGTCCTATATTACAGTACAACTATTCCAGTACAATGACAGACTCGTGCATAGGGAACTTTACTAGTTCCCTATCTAATTTATTGTAGAAATTCCGAGATCCATGATTGGACATGCAAAATAGAAATACTTTTTCTTGGGTAAAGGAACAGATGACTCGATCCATTTCTGTATCGATCATGATATATGTAATAACTC